CAGGCTTTCATGGTTTTCATGTGATTATAGGTACTCTTTTCTTGATTATATGTGGTATTCGGCAATATCTTGGTCATCTGACGAAGGAGCATCACGTTGGCTTTGAAGCAGCTGCATGGTACTGGCATTTTGTAGACGTGGTTTGGTTATTCCTATTTGTCTCTATCTATTGGTGGGGAGGTATATGAAGGAACGAAAGAGTGGATTAAAAAATGAAAGCTCGAAGACAAAGAGAACCGGGCTTTTCTAAAGAATTACTGCAGCTTTCCCACTCCCTTTGATTATCATATACAATAAAGTCTCTTCCACTTTCCTACCAAATCTCTCTTTATTCTGGCACATAAATGAAGGAATCGAAGAGATTATGGCAGATCATGTTCACCAAAAAATGACCCGAAATTAGATCTTGGTCTATTTGAGATTGTTCCTTTTAATCGTAATCAAAGATGTTTCTTGTTTCTTTTCTGAACAAATTGAAGAACCTAATGGATCGAACTCATCCTACGAAAGATATCGGAACACCAAAACCAGAAAGAAAGAAAGTAGAGCTAATTGCGAGAGTTCCTCGTTCAAAGTGCAAGCTGTAATTATACGTTTCAGAATCCCACTTAATAATTTCCTCAAAAAATGAAATCTGCTTTTCGTAAGACGTGTCTTTAGAATACTGTTCAAAACAAGTAAGAAATTCGTTGACCAAGCGAAGATTGAGGTGATGACAAGTTTGCAACCACCAAACTCGGTAAAGGGTATTCGAAGCTTCTTAGGACATTAGGGTTCTATAGGAGATTTCTCAAGGATTTCTCGAAGATTGCTAGGCCACTCACACAACTCTTATGCAAAGATGTGGCTTTTGTGTTTGATGAGAAATGCCTTGAGGCATTCTTGATGCTTAAAGAGGCTCTAGTGACCGCGCCCATAGTCCAACTGGAATTTACCATTTGAGGTCATGTGCGATGCAAGTGACTACGCGGTTGGAGCCGTTCTGGGGCAAAGGAAGGACAGGAAGTTGAGCGCCATCTACTATGCTAGTAGAACCTTGGACGACGCGCAAGTCAACTATGCCACCACCGCGCTTACGCTCCTCGCCATAGTTTTCGCCTTTGAGAAGTTTAGGTCTTACTTGGTGGGCTCCAAAGTAATAGTGCACACGGACCACGCGGCTTTGAGATACTTATTGGCAAAGAAGGACGCGAAACCGAGGCTACTTAGATGGATTCTACTTCTCCAAGAGTTTGATTTGGTTATAAAGGACAAGAAGGGAATTGAGAATGGAGTCGCGGATCACTTGTCTAGACTTCGGGTCGAGGAGGACATACCGATAGATGATAGCCTCCCCGAAGAGAAAGTCTATGTGCTCGAATATTTGAAGGAAGAGTATCCCGCGGTTATGATTTTGGAAAGCATGGAAGATGACCTTCCATGGTATGCCGATTTTTTGAATTACTTGGCTTGTGATCAAGAGCCTCCAATGTTCCATGGATATAGGAAGAAGAAATTCTTGCGAGATGTGCAACATTATTTTTGGGATGAGCCATTTTTGTATAAGAGATGCTCCGATGGTCTTTTTAGGAGATGCATTTAAAAAGAGGAAGTGAAGGGCATTCTCTACCATTGCCATGCATGCATCGGAGTATGCAGGACATTTCGCAACATTTAAAACAGTGGCCAAGGTTTTACAAGCAGGATTCTATTGGCCAACCACGTTCAAGGATGCTCATGGGTTTGTTTCTTCTTGCGACGCTTGCCAAAGGAAGGGCAACTTTACAAAGAGGAATGAGATGCCACAACACTTTATCTTGGAAGTAGAAGTATTTGATGTGTGGGGCATCTATTTCATGAAAAAAACCATCTTCTCATGGAAACCAATACATCCTAATGGCGGTAGATTATGTTTCAAAATGGGTGGAAGCTCTTGCGAGCCCCACTAATGACGCCAAGGTAGGTTGTGCTAAAAATGTTTAAGAAAGTTATTTTCCCAAGATTCGGTATACCACGAGTGGTTATTAGTGATGGGGGATCTCACTTCATCAACAAAGTTTTTGAGAACCTTTTGAAGAAACATGGTGTGAAGCATAAGGTTGCCACTCCTTACCATCCTCAAACAAGTGGCCAAGTGGAAATCTCCAACCGATAAATCAAAGCGAGAAGACGGTTGGGAAAACAAGAAAGATTGGTCCACCAAGTTTGACGATGCGCTATGGGCATATAGGACGGCATACAAGACACCCATAGGAACCACACCTTTCAATCTTGTCTATGGGAAGTCTTGCCATTTGCCGGTTGAGATTGAGCACAAAGCTTTTTGGGCTACAAAATTGTTGAACTATGACATAAAAACCGCTTCGGAAAGGCGGTTGGTCCAATTGAACCACCTCGACGAAATAAGGCAAGAGGCCTACGAGAACACAAAGATCTACAAGGAGAGGACTAAGGCTTGGCATGATAAGAAGATCTTACCAAGGGAGTTCAAGGTAAATGACCAAGTGCTGCTCCTCAACTCTAGACTCAAGTTATTTCCAGGAAAGTTGAGATCTAGATGTTTTTTACCCTTTCGCATAAAGGAAGTGAAACCGTATGGAGCGGTAGTGCTTTGGGATGTCAATGGTGAACACTTCACGGTGAATGGCCAGCGCCTTAAGCCATACCTTGCTGATGAGAGCATGCCAAGCAAGGGAAAGTTGACGATTTGTTTAGCCTTTCTCACAACAACTTGCTCCTCTTCCTTATCATCTCTCACAACTTCCTCAAGCTCTTTTCCACTTCTAAGCATTATGTAAAATGTTCCCTTGGGTTTGCTTCCGGTTTACCGGGTAGTGTTCCCATGGGTCTCTTTGATGAAGAGGCGGTTTGAGCAACTTGGTTGTCAAGAGATTTGACATGAGAGGCCAAAGTTTAAAACTTCCCATTAAGATCATTGTATATGTTGTCCACCTTTGTGTTCATCTCAATGGTACTTTTCTTTTGTCCTTCAAGGAATTGTTGCAACATTAGCTTCACCTCACTATCTGGTGCAGTTGGAGCGGAAGAAGAACTCCCTTGAGCTTGGTAAGGGGCTTGGTAAGGTGGTCTTTGTTGGAGCAGTAGCCCCTCTAGCTTGGAACCCTTGGTTGGAAAGGTGGCCCTTGCGGTCTTGCTTGTGGGGGGTCAGTTTGATGTTGAGGGTTCTCCACATTGGTGCTTCTATAGGATAGATTAGGGTGGTTCCTATAGTTTTGGTTGAAAGGTCTTGGTTGGAATCCTTGACCTCCAACATAGTTCAACTCTTCTTGTGGCTCCTCATACCCTTCAACACCAAAGTCTTGGTACCCTTGATATCCACCATACTCTTCACAAGAGTTTACCGTCATCTTTTCTTTTGGTCACGCTTCAATATCTTATCCATTTTTGCATTCAGCTCTTGGATGGCATGATGAGATTCATCATTGTTTTTCCTTGTAGTCCGATCATAATCCGAGCCATGACTCCCATTGCTTTGTGCGAGATTCTCTACCAAAGTATAAGTATCGGCTTCCTCAATTGTTTGACTCATGAAGCTTCTCGTAGACACCAGAGCTCTGGAGAGGTTTAAATAACTCGACTGAAAGGAGAGGAACGAAGTCACATCTCTCGCCCAAGTTCAGCGGACTCAATCGCACCCTTCCTTCGTCGTATAGAAGATAGTTCCGATCGTTGAGTTTAATGGAGACACAACTAAACTAGTAATATTGATATTGGAAGGAAAAGGATAAGACTCAAGAGAACCCTCCATGGCTCTTGATACCATGTGAGTGTTCATGGGCTTCCAACTCAAACCGCTGGGAATGAGTGGAGAGGCCCATGTCCTTTATATACTAGTGTAGGTCCCTTCTTACTTTCAATTAGGGATTCCTAACAAAGGGAAGTCTGGATACTTGACACAGGTTGTTCTTTCGGAAGAAGAGAATGGTTTGTGAGTTTATCAGATGCTGGTAGTGGACAAGTAAAGATGGCAAATGACACCATGTCAACAGTGAAGGGAATAGGAAGTGTGAGACTGAGAAATGAAGATGGTTCTACTGTTTTGCTGACAAAGGTGAGATATGTCCCCAGGGTGAGAGCATTACTAATCGGGGAAGTTTGAACTAGCTGGAGAGTCAGGATCTCTTCTCTAAAGCTATTATCAACGTTCAGCGATTGAATTACCTTCAGTAAATCTAACCAGCTAAGCTACCCTTTATAATTAAGTTAAGAAAGGGCAGTTCTGTCGATTCCCAATCTCGAAACTGAGAGTGCGAAGTCACAAGCTGATGGGCTATATGTGAAGTTCAAAAACCCAGTTAAGAAAGGAAAGATATAGCTATCAAGCTGAAACTTGAACAGGAATTTCCCTAGCTTTTCACCTTTCTCGTTAGTACACTATCTTTCACCCTTCCACATCTTCTCTTTATTATTGGATGGTTTATGGTCAAAGAGCTTAGGCTGTGCCTCAGTGTTGTCTGTTCAGTATTCTCACTGGCATCTCCGTCTGTGAGAACATCTACTTATCTCCTTTCACTCTCTCCTTCTCCTCTCCTTCTTCCAATCCCGTAGAGAGGCCTGGAAGAATTTATTGAGAATAACAAGACGATTGACATCTTAAATAAAGACATCATGCCCTAGACGCGAAGGTTAGTAAAGTAAGAGACCCAGGTGAATTCTGCGAAGATAGAAGAGCGGACTTCTGAGGAGACTGGAAGCCTATAAATAATAGGAATGGCGAACTGGAACCTCATCCTTCAAAGGGTTGGTGTATATTTGTCCTATTCGTAAAGACCCCGACCTTGCGTCAGGGAAAGTGGGAAAACCCCTAAGACTCTACGGGCTAGCCGGGCCTAAAGGAGCTTATCAAATTCCACCTATGTAGTGACTCGCATTCAACAACTAAGAGTCTTCCTTGCTTTCGTCACAAATCCCATCGCTCGAGAGAAAGAGGGTTTGGAGTTAGTTACAAGCTGGACTAAGACTGAAATGAAGGAACCAGATGGAGGCTGATGCAACGGATAGGAGTTATGCTTTTTGGAAATGAGGATTAGCAATCATTCGACAGTTGGGATGCCGCTTTCACTAGTAGAAGATATCCACGCAAGGAAAGAAAATGTCCCGCCGGAAGAAAGGTAATTAAGTTCAAGAGTGTCGGTTTGGGGTGAGGCTTACTCCTCGACCAAAGGAATTGAAAAAAAGCAAGACTAACAAGTAGAGGTGGGTTTTTTCCTAAGCCAAAGAAGGGTTTGATTCCACCTCAACTGAAAGAGAGTCAGTAGCAGAACTTGACTAAGCAGCTGCAGAGTTTCGCTCAGTCTGATCTAAGTAGCTAGGCTAAGAGTCAGACAGTAGGCTTCCGGTAGGGACAGGGATCGGGTGGCCTGACTGGCTCAACTAATTAGTAGAGGAGGAACTTGAGTTACTCGACCACTCGGAAGAGGAACGAAGGTACTCGACCAGAAGAAAAGGTTAGAACCTGCTCGGCCGACTAAAGCTAAAGGGATAGGGGAAAGAAAACTGCTTGAATAACTAGTGGGTTACTACTCGATCGACTAAAACAGAAGTCAGGGAAAAAAAACCACCATCATACTGTCTTTTCCCTTAAAGAAAGTAAGGCATCCCAAGGCAGGGAAGGAATCTGAACCAAGGAAGGATTCTGCTGGAGCTGCAGTCTCGGAGTTTCAAACTGACCGACCTTTAGGCACTGACGTGACTCTTCCACTTGTTGATGAGGAGAGGGATTTATTACTCGACTAAAAGGAGAGGGTAGCAGAATACCATTAAGAGAAATATCCCATTAGTGCTGCTCTTTCCTAGGTAAAATACCTAACAACGAGAATCTGGAGGGAGCTTCTGGGTAGCATCAGGAGACTGACTTACTAGAAACTAATAGAATAGTGAAGGTTGTAGAGAAGGCTTCTTATAAGATAAGGGTACAGTAGCTCGTATCGAAGAATATTCCCGAAATGTGAATCTCACTAAAGCATTTCGAATGAAGAGAGGGGCCAAGCTTAGGAATTCGCTTTCCAGGACGTACTCAGGGCAGGGAGACAGGGCGCAACAATTGTGACTGGCCATTTTGATCGATGAGGGAAGGCAAGGCCTTAACCAAGAGTCATCGCATTCGTCGCACCAATCATAGATAGAACCCGATCCTTGGATAGAATCCATAATCAGAAGTTATCGGTACCCTTAGCATCTTCCCTTTGATTAGAATGTGAAGGTCCTTGGTTCGGGCAAGCAGCGTATTTAGAAGCCTGCTACCGAAATGGAATTCCTCGGTCGATAACTTTCATGATAAAGCAGAATTCCGTTGGACCAATAAGCAAGAGAGTACCTTCTCGTTTCAGTCGAGTCACTGAGCGCCCACCGGGTTGATTGAAAGTGCCCCTACGGACTGGGACACCTTCTTCCAGAGCATTCTCACCATCTGTACTAGCCTTGCATGAAAAAAGGATGAACCATGAGGAATTCTCCACTCTATGAATTCATAGCGCTCTTGGGATGAGCATGTGTCTTGCAGTAGGTCAAAGTGAAAGAATAAATAAGCACGAGGAGATGCTAGGCTGATCAAAAGAAGAAGGATTAGCGAGAAGTATATCTAACTTTCTTCTCCAATTGCAATTGACTGATTATAGATTTTCTATATTCTTTTTCTATTTTCCTAGCGAACTAGCAGCTCCCCCGCCCTACACAGGATTGGATACTGAACCTGATCAGATAGACCGATCGGTGCGTAAGATGATAGTGACGCACTAGGTTTGATCTCGCTACCTACTATGTATACTGTTATAGCTCTTCTTCTACCTCTATCTACTGAGGGGAGCACTAACCCGCAACTTTCATCTACGCTAACAGCTCTCTTCTCTTAATCCGCCTTCGATTATTCATTAGCGCTCCGGGTCCTCCTGCTACTCAAACAGCTTTCTTTAGGAAATGCCGACATCTACTACTAATGGCTTGACATTCCAGAATAGGAAGTCATTTGAATGCCCGAAGTCTGCATCTTCTATTACATCGCCGAAAGAGTTAAAAGTCCCTTCTTGCCTGATGAGTTCTTCTTTCTTTTCTTGCTCCTCACAGTCAAGATCCCGCAAATTCTGACTGACTTGAAATTAATAGTCGTTTTATCTGATGATATGAGATGACGAGCGTCAGACAGAGAAAGATAAAAAAGTCTAGTCAAGAAGCTTAACGGTGAAGATGGAGAATGAATTGAATCTTTCACCCACCTCAGTCCAACTAGCACTCTTGTGCCTCATCGATCTGCCTTCTCACTCCAGGAGAGCCATTTCGCCATTCAAAAAGAACTGTACACGCGCGTATGGATCATCCATCAGAATAAATAAGTCTTTCAGAGTAGTCATCAAGCAAGATAGAAGTACGTGTGAGGAAAGAGAAAGAAGTGAGTTGAGTGACTTGTGACCATCCTTATAATTTAGAATTGCATAAAAGAAGTCAGTCACTGACGCCGCTCCCAGAATCTTAGGTTGCTTTCTTTTCGTTTTAGGTAAAATAACCAAGGTTGCAAAAAGCTATGGGGGGCCCTCATAAATCCACCACTTATCAGACTGCGAATGCTAACAGTATCGAAGCGCACCAAGAGATTCCCGGTCGAACAAATTTCGTATAGAAAAAAAAAGATGTGTTTTGTCGAGTTTGCTTCGTCCTCTTTTTTTTTTCTTATTTTCCTTCCTTTAGGCGCTTGCTCTCAAAAAAAAGGGAAAGGGTCAAATAAAAAGCTATCTTTTATCAAGGCTAATTCCAACGGACTTCGCCCAGATCTTCATTCAATGGGACGACGTCAGTGCATCTTTCTGGATGATGAACGCCTGTCTCGCTCATAGATAGAGGAAGAGTACGCGCGCTAGCGCGCTACGGCTTACGAAGTTGATCGGGTCAGATAGCCCTTCGGGCAACCAACCGCAAAAAAAATTCCGATCAACAACTTGGAGGGATGGCTGAGTGGCTTAAGGCATTGGTTTGCTAAATCGACATACAAGAAGATTGTATCATGGGTTCGAATCCCATTTCCTCCGGCGCGGAAGTGAAACGGGCGGGCGAAATTAGAAGAGCACTACTTAGTGACTAGGAGCGGGGAGCCCGTTGCGCGTTTTTTTGTTTGACCGGCCTATCTTCTTTCTATAAGTAAGCTCCCTATGGCCGTCCAGTCCCTGGGCGGCTCTCGGTTCTTGAGCATGTTGGGAGATTAGTCGTCAATTGAAAGAGCTGCTCTAAAGCTTGACGAAGAAGTTTTCTCTATTAATTAGATTAGTAAAGGGCTTTTCCCTTACTAGTCAAGTGGTAAGGTAGGGCGCTCTTCGATGAAGAAAAGAAAATAAGAGACTTTTGGAAAAGTGGTTCAGGTAGCTCAGCTGGTTAGAGCAAAGGACTGTAAATCCTTGTGTCAGTGGTTCGAATCCACAACCACTTCTATTCTCGGAGCTGAGGTATATGAAGAATGGCCTTTTGGTCCTTTGGACACGTAGCCGAGAGCGAGCCGGATTTTTCAAATTCAAGTGAAAGAAGGAAGAAGGCAAAAAGCCGTATAGTGCAGGAGGCAGATGAAAAAAAAAGCAATTACAGTGAAACGCGAGGTGTAGCGCAGTCTGGTCAGCGCATCTGTTTTGGGTACAGAGGGCCATAGGTTCGAATCCTGTCACCTTGATTGATGTCTTTTTTTTGGAACCTTTGTTTTGGAGTTTTCCCAAACCTATACCTTACTCATCTTACTAAGAAAAAAAAATGGGGCTTATGTTTTTCAGCCGCATCGCACTGCTGCATAAACAATGGATCCGCTGGGCTGGATGAGCAACCTTCTATCCTGGCCTCTGTACTAGTAGTAGAGTTGCTTGCTACTTTCAATCATAAAACGAAAATTGAGCAAGGCAAGGGAGAAAGAAGTTGTCCCTCCTCTCTGGTAACCCGCCGCCGGTCATATAGAGCGCTCCGCCCTCCCCAGCATATGTATAAAAAAGAGGGAAGAAAGAACAACCGTTTTACTTTGGCACATGAGGTGGCGGGTTTGGCTAGGTAACATAATGGAAATGTATCGGACTGCAAATCCTGTAATGACGGTTCGACTCCGTCCTTGGCCTACACCTTCATGACCGGAAATAACTGGAACAAAGGGAAAGCCCACTCAACCAGTAACATACGGACACAAACAACAAAACTACTTGTTACAAATAACATCTTGTTGTTGCATCGAAACATATAAATGTTGACTAATCTGGCTAACATTGAACTTGGTAAAATGAAATGGTTGAATAATTGAAAAATGAGATTATTCAGGAATACACATTGAATGCGAAGATTACGCATTTCATTTCTGGTAGTAGATCCATAATCAAAAAAGTGTTTGTGATTGTTCCAGAAGAAATGAAACAAAAGATACGGTAGAGCTAGGACAGTTATTGTATGAGGTCTACCCAATGCTAAATGCAGAGGCGCATAATAGATCGATATGAACATCATGAGCTGTCCCGCAATCAAACCTGTTGTTGCTGATACTTTCTTCTCGGTTCCTTCTTCTCCTTCGTCCATAACCCGAGCTCGGAGAAGGAAGAGATAAGAGGGCCCTATGGAGAATGTGGTCAGAAATCCATAATAGAGTCCGACCACAACGACCGAATTGATTATCTTCATGCATAAGGATACTAGATTACCTAGTATAAAAGATTGAAAAACCATCACAAACCTCCCTTTTTTTCTTTTCTATTTAAATTTATGGATTATTATATGATGATTTTGCAACTTTCCATATATAGAAATAGAAAGAGATAGACTAGAAACGACATCTCTTATGTCAATGACACCAAAGGGATATTAAATGAATGGAATTGGGATATGGATAGAATATAATGAAATAGAGCCGCTTTGAGGTTCCCTATGAAATGAGGCATGGAACGGAGCCACTACGAAGAAGTTCCGGGGGTTACGAAGGAAACTTCGAGTTCATATTGGTCATGGGTTGAGAACGGGAATTGAACTCTATGAGATTGAGATCTAATCTCCCGTTGTTCCTCAGTAGCTCAGTGGTAGAGCGGTCGGCTGTTAACTGATTGGTCGTAGGTTCAAATCCTACTTGGGGAGATTTGTTAGTTATCGCTTTTCTGACCTAACGGCCCCTGTCCTTCTCCTTTGTTTCTAAACTAGCTGAATCGTGTCAAAAGTGGGAAGTTTATTGTTGGTTTTGATTCCTCACTCTCGTATAGGTGAACTTGGTTCGTGAAATTCTTAGGAAGAAGAAGGATCCACTGGGAATGAATGGGAAGACTGGAGTAGTATCTCTTCATTAGTCGGAAGGAATTTGTCTCCACTAGCCTCATTCGAAAAAGAAAAGAATCCGAACAAACAAGAAAAGGGTTTAGGTAGGATAGTGCGATGTAGTCCAATGGCTAAAGCTCTGCCAGCTTCTTGTAGACTGAACTCTCTTTAGGCTCCGAGTGGTTTTCGGGTGGGATGGTTGAAATTTTATTCGCCACTAGTGGCAACGAAGTTCTTGGTAATTAAAAAGGGGGAAGGCTTGCAGACCACTCATTTCATTCATTCAGTGCCTGCGGTGAGGCGCGACCCACAACAAAAACAAAGGGGGAAAGCTTGCTTACTGTAGCCCTCTTTTAGTAGACTAGGCTTGGTAAGCGTAAGCTATTTAAGTAGGCTCGAGAAGGGTAGGCTCGCAGCTTCGCCAGAAGCGACGAAGGGGGGCTGGGGAAGGCCGACGACTACATGAGGGGGAAGCTGTCGTAGAAGCTTTGCCCCTTGCTTTACAGAGATTGTTATGAATTGACTAAATGACTAGATTCTCCCGGAACGCTAGCTAAGCTAAGAAATAGTATTAGTTCCCTTCAATCAAATCAATAAGTTTATTTTTTTTATTGATTCAGGGAAAAAACCTCCTTCTTAGAACCCATTGAGGGAGCCTCGGCCCGGGAAGGGGAGAGTGGCCGAGTGGTCAAAAGCGGCAGACTGTAAATCTGTTGAAGTTTTTCTACGTAGGTTCGAATCCTGCCTCTCCCACTTGTTGTAGTTTTAGCTTGTATATGTGAAAAAACGAGATTTTATTTCATAGAATAACTCTTTCACAAAAGAAAGTGCTTTTTCCTAGGGTAGATTAAAGGAATACTGAAAGGCTAGGAGAGTTCACAGGCTGAGTAATGGGAAGCGGGCTAGTCCCCGAAAATGCCCGTTAATAAATAAAGTTGGGGAAAAAATCTTCCTTGTTAGTTACTCATTTCTTCGGTCGAGCGTTCTCCGGACGTCGAGAAATCTATCACTCAATCACTGGCCGCTCTGTCATTGTCTGATTTTAGGTGTCAAAGTGTGGATTTCATTTAGTCGAAAATTACTATGAATTTGAAATTTATGAAAAATATCGTTCGATGGCTGTTCTCCACAAATTCCCTGGTGCGAGTGGTGTTGCTCCTGCTCGGTAGTTTTTTCGGACGTTTTCTAGGATCAGAAGGAAGCGCTATAATGACCACTAGGTGCAGCCTTTATTTGGCCCTCTTGGTCCTATCCCTCGTAATGGCCTTTCCTTATTTGAGCTTTCGTTTGAAAGGGCCGCTGAAGAGGATTCTATATATCTTCTTAGTCTTTTCAGTCGGGTTCGTAGGATCTTTGATCCGGATCGAAGTCATCCACCTAGTGGATCTGGCTTTGCCCCCGCTCTTGGAATGTTCTTGTTTGGTCTGGAATGTAAATGTAATAGGAGGGGCACTTCCTTCTACGGGCCCTTACGGGGCGGAGAGCTCCTCCCCGTGGGAGGAAAATTCCTTTGAACTTCAAGTTCTCGAGGAACCATTCTCGTCCTCCAAAACGGACACGGACTCCCCCCCGGCAGGGGAGTCCCAGACGGAAGAGGGGGAACCCTCGGTAAATCAGGGGACAGAGGAAGCAGGGCCTGTCCTTCCAGCGAATCCAGTCCCTTCCGGGGGGGAGGAAGCTGGGCCAGTAGTCCCCTATCCCTACAGGGGGGATGAAATGATTGGGGGGGAGAGCGTTGGGGACATCCAACGTCGCCTTTTGGGGAAATACCCAGAAGGCTTTCCATCTGCAGAAATCATAGCGATGGCCCGAATAGAAGCCGAAGACCTCTTCGAGGTCAAAGCCGAAATAATTCAACTAATGGCTCTCTATGACCCAACCGGCGATTGGATGGCGCGTGGGGCTCGGGCCCTCGATAACCCCAAAACCGCTAGTGGGGAAGAGTCCTTGGAGCGTCTTTATGATATATTTAAAGACCTCCAAGAAACCGGGCCCCTCTCGGACGAGTTTTCTCGTTTACAAGATAAAGTATTCCGCAAGAAAGACGGCCCTGGGGGGGGCTATATATAAGGTCTGCAAGCCTTTCGGGATGGGGCTTTTGCTTCTTTCTTTATTTTTCGATATGCCGCTTCTTCGCCAGCAAGGAGCGAGAAAACAAAGTGGGCTGTAATGATGTCAGAATTTGCACCAATTTCTATCTATTTAGTGATTAGTCTGCTAGTTTCTTTGATCCTACTCGGTGTTCCTTTTCCATTTGCTTCCAATAGTTCTACCTACCCAGAAAAATTGTCGGCCTACGAATGTGGTTTCGATCCTTCCGGTGATGCCAGAAGTCGTTTCGATATACGATTTTATCTTGTTTCAATTTTATTTTTAATCCCTGATCTGGAAGTCACCTTTTTCTTTCCTTGGGCAGTACCTCCCAACAAGATTGATCTGTTTGGATTTTGGTCCATGATGGCCTTTTTATTTATTTTGACGATTGGATTTCTCTATGAATGGAAAAGGGGTGCTTCGGATCGGGAGTAAAGTGATAGGGCAAAAAATGGGGGGAAAAAGATAGGAAATAGAATAAAATAATGCCCACGTTTAATCAATTGATTCGTCATGGTAGAGAAGAAAAACGGCGCACGGACCGTACTCGAGCTTTGGATAAATGTCCCCAGAAGCTAGGAGTATGCCCGCGTGTTTCAACGAGAACACCGAAAAAACCGAATTCCGCTCCACGTAAGATAGCCAAAGTACGGTTGAGCAATCGACATGATATATTTGCTCACATTCCGGGCGAAGGTCATAATTCGCAGGAACATTCTCAGGTGTTAATAAGAGGAGGTAGAGTGAAAGATTCGCCAGGTGTAAAATCCCATTGTATTCGAGGAGTAAAGGATTTGCTGGGAATTCCGGGTCGAAGAAGAGGCAGATCAAAATATGGTGCAGAAAAACCCAAATCGATATGAATGGAAGATGCCTCTGGAACTAGTATCGGTCAGTCGATGGAACAATCACAACGTTACGCCCCAAAATCAAACTATATGGAGCCGTTACGAATGACCATAATGGAGTCTACTACACTAGCCGAGAAAGAGTGTATTTGACTCACTTCGCCCGTTGATGATCCAATTCCATCCATTTTGGTTGAGGCAATTTTGACTTGTTCATCGGGAACTAATCTAGCTCCTGAGATATATGACATTCTGGACTCCGAGGGAAGGGTGAAAAGAACCCCCATCGGGGAGTGAAATAGATGAAAAATTATCATGTCCGGTTCTTTGGTTGGAGAGAGGGGTTTTAGTACCAAGTGCCCCAAGAAGTGAGTAGAGAATGGTTACCTGCTAGGGGGGCTAGGATTGTAGATTGGGAAACTTCACTGAATTCCTCGGCTAACCCCACCTCGATATATATATATATCTTTCGATCGAGCTGCTATCTTATTGAACATGCGCAGAGAGTGGCTACTGCTTCAAAGCTTTCGACGAAAAGGAGCTACCCTCTCTGTCCATACTCGACTTCGCTGTAATTCCATTAAAAAAAAAAAAAGCCGCGGGAAACAGTGACAGAGTAGAAGTTTTCCGGATATAGTAGTTTCATTTGTCCCGGTGTAAGAAGTCTAAGGCTTCAGATTCCTACGGGCCCTAAGCGGAACAATCGAGCTCATAGTGGAAGTCTTTGCCGGAGTTCTTCCGTTGGAGTTTAGGGTATTAAAGTTTGTATTATTCTCTCTGTAAGGGGTAGAGTCTAATAAATATTTCTATTGGGCATGCAACACTCCCAGAATAACACCTTGCAGTGTTAGAACTTATCTATTGGAGGAAATAAAAAGGAGGCATTTTCCGGCTAGACAGGTTAGGCTTTTCCGGGGCAGGAGGTAACAGCTCTTAGGGAACCACAAAGTCAGAACTTTCCCCGCTCTATGTTCTCAGCCAATAACTATCAGACTGGGCCTATTAGCCCTGAACTCTTAGAAGAATGTCTAGGTAAAAATAAGTTGTTTCTTTAGCTTAAAGTCTCTCTCTTTTACTATAACTCACGTTAGCCGGTCAAAGATTCCGTTGGAAAGGTAGATGACATTTCTGCTCTTTCGGTTTCCTTCCTTGAAGTTGAGAGCTTAGACCCGAGTTCTTTCTTTGACTTCTAGTATGAGTGTGCCAAGGCATTCTTTCAAGCAGCAAGGAAAGAAGCTTACTACTCTTTCATTATCTAGATTAATAAGGAGGGTCATAAAAGCTGTAGTCTTGAGTTGCCTGAGTGGATTGAGATGACTGTGCTAACTAGTTCTCTTTAGGAGGCCTTACCAAGGTATCCCACGCATTTTCCGAGAGATATAGCTCCTTATCATAATTGGAGCTACCAGCCTATAAATAACCCCTATAGCAAGAGTAGTGCTACTACTACTAAGCGAAGAAAGGTACCTCCGCATTGATTGACTAAAGCAGAAAGAGCAGCCCAACTCAACTCCTTGAGGTTTTCAACCTATGAATATGCGGGGGATTCTGTCAAAGATCCTACAACAGGGGATTCGATGCCATCAAGACAGCCTGGTATTCCAGGTCAAAGCAAAGAAAAAGAGACAACAGCATCCTTGGCCGTCCATGGATTTATGACATGGACGTCACCCACCATGGTCGCGCTAACACTTATGTTTTAACCCACCAAGGCAAATCGATCATGCTCACACCAGCGCGTCCTTCAGAGAAATTCAACAAACCACAACCAACGCTCGCAAGCGAAGCCTCTCCCCTCTAACAAGTTTCATTTACATTTTTTATATATAGATTTTAGTAGTGTTCAGCTGGTGTGCAAACTGTTGATTCGTGAGCAGTGTCAGCCCTTGTATCATGGGAAACGGCATAAGCTGCCTACTCGCTTGTCTATCAAGAAGACGATGCTGCATATTGAGGAAGGGGGAGAAGCCTTTTGCATGACATGAGATGGAATAGCAGAAAGAACTTTTTTTTCCAGTCTTTTTCTTCCTGGTGGATTCTTCTATTTGTATAGAAAGGTATTCCCTGCTAAGGATAAACTATTATATCTCACTCGAAAGTGTGAAAATACGCTAATCGACGAACCCTGGGAACATCATTAGTATAAGAAGAGGCAGAGAAGACAAAGAGCTGGTCCTAAAATGGGTCAGATGTCGGTTCAGGAATATGAGAGCAAAGATAAATTCCTTCGAGTGCCTTTTGTTGTGGATACAGACGAGCTCACTTCTCTTACAACATTCTTCCAGTTGGGGCCATAACGAGCGTCGGTGTTAAGAGGCTGCTTTGTCAAAATACGAAATAAGGATAAACCCTTTAAGTTGTAGAATCAAACTAAGCCTACACAGCTTTTTATAGTTGGAGAAGTTCTAGCTTCCCTAAGGCTTACCAGAGCTTGAGATCAATAGCACACTACGGAAAGTAAGCTACACTCACTACTACCAGACCAGGGCGAGCTTCCAAAAAGGAAAGCTCAATCCCAACAGTCTCATCTATTGCTGCGGATTCTCGAACAAGAACCGGGGATGAATCTTTACCTTTCTTAACTTTGAAACCTCTTCTGGCAGTTGAGTCTTCTTAGACTATTCTCCCTGCTCGGACAGTAACTGGTCGAAAAGCCTCTGCTAAAGATCGTCTTCCTAGCAAAACGATCACGTTTAGAAACCTCATTGCGGGATTCAAACAAGGAGTCTTGGAAAGTTTCTCTACAGCCTGGCAAAGATTCAAGTCTTATATCAACTCGTGCCCTCATCACGGTTTCCATCATGAGGCATTGCTCAATATCTTCTATCAGGGGACGACACGAGAGTACAAGATGGGCCCTCGATGCTGCATCAGGAGGGGCATTCATTAACAACTCTGTAGAAAGAGCATATGCAGTGATAGAAAACTTTGCCATGAGCAAGGGATGTATCATGAGGAGCCAATAGAGCAAGAATCACCCCAACCTGCGGGAGTGATGGAGATCATGAACGAGAAACTCGAGAAACTCCTAAGGAAAGAGCCACCGATTGCGCACCAAGGACAGGTATGCCAAGTCTATGGAATCTCCACAAAAAGCGAGACCCTGCAAAGACAAGATGACCAAAGCAGGACGCTGACCAAAGGCTTTGAGTCAAGAGTGGAGACAATCCTGGAACAACTCTTGGTTGGCAAGATAGAAAACGAGAAAGCGCCGACAGCCCTCAGCAACAAAGTTGACGTCTCTTAGAGCCTTAAAAGAGAGGATTGGCAAGCTAGAGTCACAAGTGGAGGTCCTAGACACCAAAGCAGCGCAGACAGATCCAGAGTGCACACACCTTAAAGAAACCGACAGACAGCATTGTGAAGCCGTTGTTTTACGCAGCGGTAGGGAAGTTAGAGGACCTGTACGGATGAAAAAGGGAAAAGGAAAGGTGGATGCAATTCTTGAAGAAGTTCAGGAAGAACCAAAGGAGGCTGAAACAGCAGAGCCGAGTGCTCAAGCACATCCTCAGGCCACGCCTATTCTGCGAACATACCAACCACCCGTCCCGTTCCCTCAAAGATTGGCAGCCGGACAAGCAATTTGAAAAGTTTGCAGAGCATCTGAAGAAGCTGAACATAACTATCCCATTGACTGATGCTCTCACTCAAATCCCAGTCTACTCTAAGTTCTTTAAGGATATCTTATCAAATAAGCGAGGTATTGAAGAAGTGAAGACATGCCAAGCTCTAGGAAGCGATCCAGACTCTGACATAGAGGACACCAGTGAACTTTAGACAGACCTTGAAGAGAACAAAGAAGAGCTTATTTGGATCTCCAATGCACTAAAACACGAGACGCACATCGCTGAAAACGACACAAACAAAGTTTTCATCCCTATGAAGAGGAACCAATGCCGCCTAAGCTCAAGGATCCAGGAGAGTTCGACCTAGAGTGCTTGATAGGAGGAGCTAGCATCACACGAGGAGTATGCGATCTTGGAGCTAGTGTGAGCATCATGCCTCTCCACACCTATAAGAGGATAAGACCGGGAGAAATCGAGCCAACACACGTTGTACTGGAAATGGCAGATATGACGCCAAGACAACCCCTTGGAAAACTTACCGACGTCCCAGTTGTTGTAGAAGGAGCTCGGATCCCAGTTGACTTCATGATCATGGACACGGGACCTGATACTGGCCAATCGGAGAGAATCTTGGGAAGACCATTCTTAGCCACCGCTGGAGCTATAATAGATGCACGGGCTGGGACCGTTTCATTAGAATGCGGAAGAGTCCACATCAAAGCAAGAAAGCCTGTATAGCGTTGAAAGAAGAGCTTAGAAACGTCTTTCCCAGAAAGAACTAGAATAGAAGAACTATGCGCTTTCCACTACGCTTGAAACTGTTGAGCTTTCACTTCCCACCAAAGAAAAAGAACTGCTTTGCTTCTGCTTTCACTCTACGACTTCTTATTCAGAAGAAATCCAAACTAACGCATAGAGTTGCTCCTCCCGCTAGCATCCCTTAGCTCTGATTCCACTAAGACAGACTTGCTTCTTCATTCAATGGCAAGTTAGTCTAGCATTTCGACTTCTAGTATCCGCTGTGATAGAGAACTTTCTCAAGTAATGAATCTATGGCAAGGGAAAGATCTTTATGATCCGCTGTGACATTCCTGTTGAGGGATAGTCTGAATTCCCGGCTAGCTACTTTCTTGTCTTAGAGTACTCTTTCACAAAGATAATGATTCAAGTCAACTATTCAGGAGAAAGATGTAGCATTAGCCGTAAGCTTTCCACTCTATTTCTAGATTGCTACTACTTGTTTAATAGTCTTCCTTCTTCTCGCATTTGCCTTTCTCTTCACAAAGTACTCTGACTTCTTTGAAAGCACGCTGTGACTTCTAGCTTTAGAGATGCTTCTTCCTGCTTGGAAAATCAGAGGGTAGTCACAACTGATTACCCAAAGTCTTGAAACCCAAACAAACCACCGGTGATCGCTAATGGGATCCTGGCAGTGCAATGACTGCTACTTTCTCTCATTTCCACTCTCAGAAGTAGATTCTCCACGGAGGGGATGGAACAAGCTCAACTCTTGACTTCTCAACAACGGAATCCGCAATTGGTCAGCCTTTCTTCCCTTTCTCTCCGGTGCATATTCTCATACTAGAAAGACGACCTCCTAGCGCATAAAAGTTTTATTTCTAGGAGTCATGTTTAACCATCCCATACAAGTACCCCTTTCGAGATCAAGGTCGGCGCCCGTGTTCTGGCTCTGGGGGGTGTTCCCTTTCTCAATTATGACGTACTAGGTTAGGTTGCCATCTAGGTCTCGGTCGGGGGTGACTTCAAAATTCTGGTCTCATTCTTCCCTTCCCTTGATTCACGATCCTTGCAGCTTAATTAATCCCCCATGTGTCGGGACCTGACGCGGTGGTGCTCTTCTACAGCTTATTCTACATAGGCTCCCCCATTTCTGGAATTGAGAAAGGTCTCGCGAGCAAACCCAAACAAGATCGAAAGAACTGATCGTTTTCTACAATAAAAAAATAGTTTGATATACTAGCCATCTTTTCTTTCTATGAGAATGCTGTGGGACTCCAGGAATTTTGGAAGCTGAACATGCTCAAAAGATGCCTAAAGCATTTCGCTTTGATCATTCGACTGTCCCGCCGAGTGAAACGGCTCCTCGCTAAAGAAAAACCTAAGTTACACTCCTACCAAGGAAAGAGATAGATCACATCTTGGCCAAATGCCAATCCTCCTAGTTTGAAAGAGAAAAAGAGTGGAGTTTCGAGAACGAGAATCATATATTTTATCAATGATTTCGATTTGTAAGAAGACTAAAAGACGCGCCCACTACACACCACACATTCAGACGACTAGCGTGATCCTTCCCCCACCGAAGAGCCACCTATCCAGGGTTGACCACATCATCACTGTTTTTTTATCAAGGTGTGGCCACGGTCTCAATTGGGTCAGTGTTAAGTGTTAAGTATGGCCAATCTTTACTTAAGTAAGTACAAGCAAGGCAATTGACTCTATCAAGAGGGTATGGAACTTCTCGACGCACCTCTATCAATTCCTTCTTTGCCACATCTCTCTTAGCTTATTTTTTATCGAGTTACCGTCGAAAAGAGAACAAGCCCTTCGTCGAACAACGCCTTCATGTCCACCCTATTAAATAGCAATTGATCTAAAAATCCCAGTAGAAGCTAAAGCCTAGCCTAGTATGAGAGTACTGGAAAAATCCAATCAACCTCTAGGATGCTTTGCAACTAAGTTGACATGGAAGAACCGCTACGACCCGTAAAAAGAAAGAAAATAAATTCCAAGGGATTCAAAAAAATTTGATCTATGTCCAACGGATTACACCTAGCAAAAAGGGGTATTTTGGTTCGACCTGTCATCATATATGAACTAATGGACGGTCTAAATGTAGCAACACTTTTCCCCCCGATCTGTTGCAGGAAAGGGACAATGTACGACTTCGAGTTGTAAATTAGATCCTTTATGGAAATGGCAAACCAATTCGAGGAATTTCGTATAGAGGAATTTTTGATACAAGTATTCAATTAGTCCGTACTTGTTTAGTATTGAATTGGGATAAAGACAAAAAAAGTTCTTCGAGCGACGTGCGTCTTTTATTTCAATAAGGACAAATGGTTTGATTCGCAATGGACCCTATTTATGTTATGTAATTCTTTATTCTTTACTTTCAATCTAGAATATATTGCTCTAGCCTAGCTAGAGGAACAGAAAGACAAGGAGACATGACAACGAGGATCGTCGGCGATCCGATTCCTTTTGAATTTCCTAAACTTATAAAGCATACACATAAGCACCCGAAGATGCTGAAGTGGAGGGTTTTTTTTTCATTGCTCTCTGAAGAGCAGCGACGTGCCGAACTGCAACAAAATTTGCTTCGGCAGGTGGAAAATGGGTTCCTCCCGCGGTATAACCACAAAGTAGCGGATCTTCAATTTGATATTGAAGTGAAGCTACAGGACGCTCTACGTAGCGATGGCTACCTTTCGTCCTCCATTTTTGAACAAAGGGAAGCCATTAGGTGGGCCGCCTTTAGCCCCGATTCGCGTACAGCCTTTCTCTCTGTCAGGTCACTGCAGAGAATTTTGAACTGCCCAGACATCAGATCTACTTCATGTTATGAAAGAGTTGTTAAAAACATCGACTTGCACCTAATTCATCTACGAAAAAGGTAGTTTCTTTGCTCTGGGCAGGAGCGCTAGTGGACACGGGGAGGGAGCAGGCGAAGCGTGTCGTTCGTAATGGAAAGAAAGAGACCACTACTTCGCCTCTTTGTTGGACCGCCGGCGCGAACACAGTGGTCTCTGATCAGGACCAGGAACCAATTCGAATTTGGATCTTGACATGTTGGTGGTTTTTAACCGTAGGCATCTTGCCAGGAAGTTGGTGGGCTTATCATGAATTAGGTCGGGGTGGCTGGTGGTTTCGGGATCCCGTAGAAAATGCTTCTTTTATGCCTCGGGTATTAGCCACAGCTCGTATTCATTCTGTAATTTTACCCCTTCTTCATTCTTGGACCTCGTTTCTTAATATTGTGACTTTTCCATGCTGTGTCTCAGGAACCTTTTCAATACGGTCCGGATTGCTAGCTCCCGTTCATAGTTTTGCTACAGATGATACACGAGGAATCTTTTTATGGTGGTTCTTCCTTCTAATGACCGGCATATCTATGATTCTTTTCTACCAGATGAAGCAGCAGGCATCGGTCCGTAGAACGTATAAAAAAGAGATGGTTGTGGCGCGAAGTACTCTTGTGCATCTACGTCACTCGGCTCGCGCGCAACCCCGCCCCGTTATGTTATGGAAGAATTGAACTTCTTGCTGGGCTGGTTATTCAGAGCCAGCAATTGGCTGCCGGATTTCGTCCTGCAATGAGGCAGATCGCTTCGGGGGGTCACTGTGGCGTGGCTGAATGTAGAGCAGTCCGCCCCTACAGCGTTTGATCAGTAGATTATTTAGAACTTCGGAAGATGGTCAAGGTACGAAGTGACAAGCCACTGCGCTAGATGCGCATGTGGTCGTAGTAGTCGGCTCGTCGCTACTTTTATCCAAAGAATAAGGCCTACGAGCTCTCTGTTTGGAGACAGAACAACGTTATAAGTTCTGAGTCGTATGAAAACTAGCGGTTTGGGGGAAATAGCGATTTATCAATAACATAGAATAAACAAGCTTGCTTGGCAGACTGGAAGATAAAGGCAAGCAGCAACATAGAGTACCTTGACCTGCTCGCTGGGGACATAAGGATTGACATGTGCCGAGACAGCTGTCCCGCGGATTAAGGAATCCGCAAAGGCTAATGCCATAAGACGAGTAAGACTAAAGAAAGAGAAGATCGGTCCTCGTCTACTCGGAAAGCTTTTTCTCATCATAGGGGGACGGAGACGGTTAGTCAGCATTCCACTACCAACGAGCAGCAAACTCCTTGCGACTCTAATTGAGAAAAACCCAACAACGGCCACCCTCCCTAGGTGTAAGATAATAGGGCTTGATGCCTAGCGGCTTCCTTTTACGGGTTGTCTACCGATCTCACGGGTTTACACCTTTTAGGAATGAATGTTCCACGAGTCGTGATGCTTTGATTGTCGTCTTTCGAATTAAGGATTTGTCTGGCTAATAAACATCATCCTTCAGTCCGCGCCGGCATTCCAGAACGAATTCTTATCGCTTAGCACAAGCGCTAACCCTGACAAGGCCCTACATCGCATATGCAGTTGGAGTGGTTAGTCGATTCATGCAAAATCCAAAGAAACTTCACTTTCGACGAATATTGAGGTACATGAAAGGAAGACTTTACTATGGTCTTCTGTATAAGAAAGGAGAACAGTGTAAGATAGTTGGCTATTGTGACGCCGACTATGCTGGTGATCACGACACGCGTCGATCAACAACTGGAAACGTGTTCAGGCTTGGTTTAGGAGCAGTTTGTCTTTGAAAAGTAAGCGGTGTTTTAGCCGTAACCCTTGTTGGAAGAGAATACCACGTAGGAGTGAAAACTCCCCTGCTCATCCATCTTCATTCCAAAGGCGAACATTTCAATTGAGTGACTGTAACTGCTATCTATAGTTTACAGTCAGTAGTTCTTAACCAACCGCCCAGCTTTATAAAGCTTTAAGAGGGAATAGGGAGTAAGGGGGACCTTCGCTTCATTATCAAATTGACCTGGACCCTCTTTCTTCTCCTGCTGCAGATTTTGCCCTGCGCGGATTCTGGAGCTTCTTCTTTAGTCTAGGATTTCAAATAATAATCAAATCAAAAGAAGCGGCTGGGCGAGAACAAGAAGC